AGTAAGGTGCCTGATTAAAGGACTATTTTGATAGAATAGATCAAGTATTTATATACCCTTATTATATTTTTTAGAATTGAACTAAATCTTAAGAAATCAAAATTCTCCGTGCACCATACACTAAAATATATTTATAACTAAGTTGTTAATAGGGCCCAAAATAAAAAAGATAAGCTAAGTAAAGCTATTAGGTTCATACCCTGACTATAGAGGAATAACCCTCTTCTTTTTAATTTTAAATATTAGAAAGATCTTATTTTTAACAACTATGATTTTAGGAACCATTATAGTGATCAGATCAGAAACTTGATTAGGAATCTGAATAGGACTAGAAATCAATATATTGAGATTCGTGCCTGTAATGTATACTTTTAAAAATCCCCGATCTGCTGAAGGATGTATAATCTATTTTTTAATTCAAAGAATTGGATCTATTTTAATATTAATATTAATTTTAAGCAACTCGTTACTTGTGATGTACCACCTCATTGTTAACGAATTGCTTAATATAATATTAATATTTAGAATTATGATCAAATTAGGAATACCCCCATTTCATTTCTGATTCCCAGAAATTATGGTAAAAATAAGATGAAGAAATTGTGCTATCCTTATAACATGACAAAAAATTGCACCAATAATAGTTCTTATACAGCTAGTCCCTAACTGCCAACAAATAACTTTAATTATTATTATAGCAACCATTATTGGGGCAATTGGGGGTTTAAACCAAACTGCCGTAAAAAAAATTATAGCTTACTCATCAATCAATCATATGGGATGAATTGTAGCATGCATGAAATTCAACAATATTTTATGAATCGAATACATCTTAATTTACTCAGTAATTTTAATTATAATAATTGTAATATTCAGATTTTATTCAATCTCATATATCAACCAAATATCACTCAATAGAGGGTATATAGAAAAAACCTTAATTGCAATTCTATTTTTAAGATTGGGGGGAATACCCCCATTTCTAGGATTTTTACCAAAATGAATAGTTATTCAAACAATAATAATGTCTAATACACTATTTACATTAACTATCATGGTTTTATCATCACTGATTACTCTATTTTATTACCTACGAATAATTAGAACTAATTTTATAATTAATAGCCCTACATGAAAATGAAATTTAACAACCAAACCTAGACCCTATATTAGAGCCTTTATAATTTTAATCAATATATCGCTACCTGTAGTTATAACTTTAAGTTTTTAAAGCTTTAAGTTAAAAAAACTATTAACCTTCAAAGTTAAAATTACAAAATTATAATGTAAGCTTTAGCATGATTTATGCTACTTCAGAATTGCAGTCTGACATCATATTACGTATTGACTATAAAGCTTTAATGGAGGGTTTATACAACCATGAATAAATTTACAATTTATTGCCTATCATCAGCCACCCCATCACTTATGAACAAATGACTCTATTCTACGAACCATAAGGATATTGGAACTTTATATTTTTTATTCGGAGCATGGGCTGGTATACTTGGGACTTCATTAAGATGAATTATTCGAATTGAACTTGGACAACCAGGATCATTTATTGGAGACGATCAAACATATAATGTTGTAGTAACAGCTCATGCCTTTGTTATGATTTTCTTTATAGTTATACCCATTATAATTGGGGGATTTGGAAACTGACTTGTGCCCTTAATGATTGGAGCCCCAGATATAGCATTCCCGCGTATAAATAATATAAGATTTTGACTTCTACCCCCTTCCTTAACATTATTATTAGTAAGAAGAATTGTAGAAAGAGGGGCAGGAACTGGATGAACTGTTTACCCGCCTCTTTCTAGAAATATCGCCCATAGAGGAGCTTCTGTAGATTTGGCCATTTTCTCTTTACACTTAGCAGGTGTAAGATCTATTCTAGGGGCTGTTAATTTTATTTCAACAATTATTAATATACGATCAAGAGGGATATCAATAGAACGAATTCCTTTATTTGTTTGATCAGTAGGGATTACTGCTTTACTTCTACTTCTAAGACTACCAGTCCTTGCAGGAGCTATTACTATATTATTAACAGACCGAAACTTCAATACAACCTTTTTTGATCCAGCTGGAGGAGGAGATCCTATTCTCTATCAACACTTATTCTGATTTTTTGGACATCCAGAGGTCTACATTTTAATTCTACCAGGATTTGTCTCACACATTATCGCTATAGAAACTGGAAAAAATGAACCCTTCGGAGCATTAGGAATAATTTATGCTATACTAGCCATTGGACTACTAGGATTCATTGTATGAGCGCACCACATATTTACAGTTGGGATAGATGTTGATACCCGAGCATATTTTACTTCTGCCACAATAATTATTGCTGTACCAACAGGAATTAAAATCTTTAGATGATTAGCCACATTACACGGAAGATACATAACATGATCACCCAGAATTCTCTGGGCACTAGGATTTGTATTTTTGTTTACAATTGGAGGACTAACAGGAGTAATTTTAGCTAATTCATCAATTGATATTACTCTTCATGATACTTATTATGTAGTTGCTCATTTCCATTATGTACTATCTATAGGAGCAGTATTTGCAATTATAGGGGGTATTATTCAATGATTTCCTTTATTTACAGGATTAACGATAAATCCTAATTGACTAAAAATCCAATTCATAATTATATTTGTAGGAGTAAACTTAACATTTTTTCCACAACACTTCTTAGGACTAAGAGGAATACCTCGACGATATTCTGATTATCCCGATAGATTCACTTGCTGAAACATTATTTCATCTATTGGAAGATCAATTTCAATTATTGGGATTCTAGTATTTATCTTTACACTCTGAGAAGCTATAGTAAGAAAACGACAAGTCCTATTTACAGAAAGAATGCCAACTAATATTGAATGACTACAAAAATATCCACCATCTGAGCATTCTTATTCAGAATTACCAATTCTAAACTCTAACTCTTAATGTGGCAGATTAGTGCAATGAATTTAAGCTTCATATATAAAGAAACATCTTTCATTAAGAATACCAACCTGAGCAAATGTAGGAATTCAAGATGCAAATTCCCCTATTATAGAGCAATTAGTTCTATTTCACGACCATGCGATAATAATTATTATTATAATTACAGTTATAGTTGCTTACATAATAACTACTGTAATATTTAATAATATTATTAATCGTAATCTTCTAGAAGGACAAACAATTGAATTAATCTGAACAGTAATCCCAGCTATTACATTAATTTTTATTGCATTACCATCACTACGAATTCTTTATTTAATAGATGAAGTAAATCAACCTCTAGTAACTATCAAGGCCATTGGACATCAATGATACTGAAGCTATGAATACTCAGACTTCAAAAATATTGAGTTCGATTCATATATAAAGCCAATTAATGACCTTGAAATAAGAGATTTTCGTTTGTTAGACGTTGATAACCGCATAGTATTGCCGATAGCAACACCTATTCGAATTTTAGTAACAGCTACAGATGTAATTCACTCCTGAACTATTCCGAGAATTGGTATTAAAATTGATGGGACTCCAGGACGACTAAATCAAGGAAGATTTACACTTATACGACCAGGGATTTTATTTGGACAATGCTCAGAAATCTGCGGAGCAAACCATAGATTTATGCCAATTGCATTAGAAAGAGTTTCAATCAACATATTCCTAAACTGATTAAAAACCAATCATTAAGTGACTGAAAGAAAGTAATGGTCTCTTAAACCAAAAAATGGTAAGTAACGAATACCCTTAATGAAAAAGTTAGTTTAATTAAAAACACAATCTTGTCAAGATTGAAATATTATGTTAATACTTTTTAATACCACAAATAGCACCATTATGATGATCGATTTTATTCATAATATTTGCCCTATCATTTATAATTATATGCTCAAATGCATACTTTTTAATTTACAAGAATAAAACTGACAAAAAAACAAAGGAACCCAAAATAGAAATAATAAATTGAAAATGATAAGTAATTTATTCTCGACATTTGACCCCTCTACTTCAATAAGATTTTCATTAAACTGAATTAGAACATTCTTAGGATTTATGATTTTCCCATCTATATATTGAATATTACCCTCACGATATACAATTATTATCAACTCAATTATAATAAAACTACACTTAGAATTTAAAACATTACTTGGAGAATCTAAAAATAGAAAGGGAATTAAATTATTATTTATTGGGACCTTTATATTTATTCTATTCAATAATATAATAGGATTACTACCCTATGTATTTACAAGATCGAGACACCTAGCATTTACACTAACACTAGCCTTACCTATATGATTATCACTAATATTATTCGGATGAATTAACCATACACAACATATATTAGCCCATTTAATTCCAGAAGGAAGACCGGCAGTATTAATACCATTCATAGCATGCATTGAAACAATTAGAAATATTATTCGACCGGGGTCATTGGCGGTACGACTCACTGCAAATATAATTGCAGGCCACTTATTAATATGTTTACTAGGAAATAACATAACAAGAGTAAGAACTATAATTATACCTATAATTATAATTATTCAAATTATGCTAATATTATTCGAAACAGCAGTTTCTATTATTCAAGCTTATGTATTTTCAATTCTCAGAACACTATATACTTCAGAAGTAATTTATGAAAACATCAAAAAATCACCCATACCATTTAGTAGACTATAGCCCCTGACCACTAACAGGATCAATTGGAGCAATAACACTAACATCAGGAATAATTATATGATTCCACAAGAATGACATGTCACTATATATTTTAGGAGTTATTATCCTAATTATAACAATAATTCAATGATGACGAGACATTTGTCGAGAAGGGACATATCAAGGTATGCACACCACTCAAGTTGTTAACGGACTTAAGTGAGGAATAATTCTATTTATTGTATCTGAAGTATTCTTTTTTATTTCATTCTTCTGAGCATTTTTCCACAGAAGATTATCCCCAACTGTAGAAATTGGAATAACGTGACCACCGAAGGGAATTTTAACATTTAACCCCATACATATTCCATTATTAAACACCATAATCCTACTATGCTCAGGAATTACAGTAACGTGAGCACACCACAGATTAATTGAAGCAAAGCATTCACAAACAACTCAAGCATTATTTATTACAGTTATATTAGGACTATACTTTACAGCCCTCCAAGGATATGAATATTATGAATCTAGATTCACAATTAGAGATTCAATTTATGGATCATGCTTCTTTATAGCAACAGGATTCCACGGAATTCATGTTATTATTGGAACTACATTTTTAATAGTATGCTTAATACGACACATAATATGCCACTTCTCAACAAAGCATCACTTTGGGTTTGAAGCAGCTGCATGATACTGACATTTTGTTGACGTAGTATGATTATTCCTCTACATTACAATTTACTGATGAGGTAGCTACTCTTTTAGTATAAATAGTATATTTAACTTCCAATTAAAAGGTTTAATTATAAAAAGAGTAATAATTAAAATTATAATCTCAACTATCAGAGCAAGAATTTTAGTCTTACTACTTATAATAGTATGTACATTAATCTCAAAAAAATCAATCCTAGACCGAGAAAAAATATCCCCATTCGAATGTGGCTTTGATCCAAAAAGATCGTCCCGAATACCATTTTCTATTCAATTCTTCCTTATTGCCGTATTATTCCTAATTTTTGATATTGAAATCGTAATTATATTACCAATGATCATTACGCTAAATAAGAGAATTATAATAAATTGAATAATTACAATAACAACATTTATTATTATTCTAATTATTGGCCTATACCATGAATGAAATAACAGAGTACTGGAGTGAGCAAAATGGGATTGTAGTTAAAAATAACGTCTAACCTGCAGTTAGGAGGTACTATTATAAGTCTATCTCATTAAAAGTAGTGAAGTAAAAAAATTACACTTAGTTTCGACCTAAGAATAGAGATTATTCTCCTTACTTTTAATAGAAGCCAAAAAGAGGCCTTTCATTGTTAATGAAAAAATTGACTCAAAAGTCCTATTAAAAGAGAATGAAGTAATCTAAAAGAAGCTGCTAACTATCTTTTAAAGCGGTTAAAATCCGTTTTTCTCTTATTTATATAGTTTATAAAAACATTTCATTTTCAATGAAAAGAAGATAGCTTTATCTATAAATACCTAAAAAGAACAAATCTTATCCTAGTATCTTCAATACTATGCTTTAAAACTTAAGCTATTTAAGTAAATAATAAAAAACAGAAAAAATAACAAAAATACCATAATAAACAACTTTAAATTATTAAAATGATAATAACTATACAATTTACTCAACAAAGAATTGACTAATAAAGAAGACTTAGAAATAATATATTCACCCCAACCCATATCTATAAGCTCAGAAGAATATTTAGATAAATATAATGTAGGTGAAACCAATATATAAGTTCTAAAAGAAGGCATAAACCATATAGAACCTAAAAAAGTAGATAATAAATAATAATTAATAGACTTATTAGAATCAAAATAACCACCATAAGATAACTCGTAACCCAATCAACCACCAAAAAGAATAAAAAATAAAGATAAAACCTTTAAATATAAAGGCATAAAAATTAAATCAGGACTTGAAAATAAAAGCCAACTAAGCATACTTCCACCAACAATAGAAAGAAAAGTTAACAAAATTATTGACTTTATCATTAAGGTATCCTCAGAATAAGACTGACATACATAAACATTTATATTAAAAGATAAGCAATAATAAATTAAACGTATTCTATAAGAAACAGTTAAACCCACAGAAACAAAAAAAATAAAAAATACAAAAAAATTATAACTAGACATCATTATTATCTCCAAAATAATGTCCTTAGAATAAAATCCTGCTAAAAAAGGAAAACCACAAAGAGAAAGATTAGAAATTACAAAACAAGAACAAGTAAAAGGAAGATGATTAATTATTCCACCCATATGACGAATATCCTGAGAATCTCTCATACAATGAATTATTAACCCAGCACAAAGAAAAAGCAAAGCCTTAAAAAAAGCATGAGTTAATAAATGAAAAAAAGATATTAAAGAAAATCCCATAAATAAAGAAGACATCATTAAGCCCAATTGTCTTAAAGTAGACAATGCAATAATTTTTTTCATATCATATTCAAAATTAGCACCCAACCCAGCCATAAATATAGTCATTATACCAATTATTAAAAAAAATGAACAATCAAAACCAGATAATATGGGAGAAAAACGGATTAAAAGGTAAACACCAGCCGTAACTAAAGTAGAAGAATGTACTAAAGAAGAAACAGGAGTTGGGGCTGCCATAGCAGCAGGAAGTCAAGAAGAAAAAGGAATTTGAGCACTTTTAGTAAAACCAGCTAAAATAATCAATAAAATTAAAATTAAACTTCAATAATCCCAAGAATAAATATAATAAATATAATGTCAACTACCAAAATTCAACATTCAAGCAACAGAAATTAAAATTGCAACATCACCAATACGATTAGTAAGAATAGTTAATATACCAGCAGAATAAGACTTAAAATTCTGAAAATAAATAACTAAGCAATAGGAAACTAAACCCAATCCATCCCAACCGATTAAAATTCTAATTAAATTAGGAGAAACAATTATTATTATTATAGATATAACAAACAAAAAAACCAAAAAATAAAAACGAACCTTGTCACCATCATGAGATATATATCTTTCACTATAATAAATAACCATAGAAGAAATTAAAAGAACACAACCCATAAAAATTAAAGATATTCAGTCAAAAAATAAAGTTATTGTTATACCACAACCGTTTAAACTTATAAATTCCCAATCTAAAAAAACACAATATTCATTAATTAAAAAAAAGGAACCCAAAATAAAAAAAAATAATCCAAATAACAACAAGAAAAATCCCCCAACTAAATACAAAGAAAAATTAAATAAAATGACCTGAAGCTTGAATTATTAAGCACCAGTAATACCACAAATTACTATTCTAAATAAACTATCCAAGTTAAATTCAAATAACAAAAATATCAGCCTTTAGTACAATAAAATTAAGAGGAATAAAATGAAAAAGAATAAGAATATATTCCCGCACAGTAACAACACCAAACTTAGTTAAACCTCTATAAGAATAACCATGATTGATATAAGAAAATAAATAAATACTGTAACAGCAACTAAAAAAAGAAGATAAACCTAAAAATCAAGAAGAATATGAATCCCAACCCATTAAACTATTAATTAACATTAGTTCACCCATTAAGTTTAATGAAGTTGGGGCCGCTATATTACTTGAACTCAGTAAAAATCAAAATAAAGCTAAAGAAGGCATAAAAGAAATCAAACCCCTGTTAATAATGAATCTTCGACTATGGACCTTCTCATAAACAATATTAGCCAAACAAAATAGACCGGAAGAACAAAGACCATGTCCAACTATTAAAATTAAAGAACCAAAAAGACCTCAATAATTTAAAGAAAAAATACCACATAAAACCAAACCTATATGAGCAACAGAAGAATAAGCAATTAAAGATTTAATATCAACTTGAAAAAGACACAAAATACCTACCAAAACTGAACCATACAAGCTCAAACCGACAAACAAATAATTATACTTAACAGAATAAGAATAAATAAAAGAAAAAATACGCATTAAACCATAACCACCCAATTTTAAGAGAACTCCAGCCAAGATTATAGAACCTGAAATTGGAGCCTCAACATGAGCACGAGGTAATCAAAAATGAACAAAAATTATAGGCATCTTAATTAAAAAAGCCAAAATTAAAGACAAATAAATATAAAAATTAACATCTAAAGAAATTAAAAAATAAAATAAAGTAAAAGAACCCTGACTAATATAAAAAATACATAAAAGTAAGGGCAAAGAAGCAAATAAAGTATAAAAAAGTAAGTAAAACCCAGCTCTCAAACGCTCAGGTTGATATCCCCAACCAAAAATTAAAAATAAAGTAGGAATTAAAGAAGATTCAAAAAAAATATAAAATAAAAGAATATTAGTAGTTCTAAAAGAAAGAATTAAAAAAAAAAGTAACAAATTAACGACAAAAATAAACTCAAAAGAATAATTAAACTCAGAATAAATAATATATCTAGCAATAATTATTAAAAGAACAATTCATAAACTCAAAAAAATTATAGTCATTGAAAGTAAGTCACCACCAAAAGAATAACTTAATATACTATAATAATTCATAAATCAAAAAGTATTAAAAAAGTAAAAAAAAGCCAAAATTAAAGACAAACAACTTAACCATCAATAATTAAAAAAAAATAAAGGGACCATAAAAACTAAATAAAAAAACATTCTTATCATCCTAAAACTGATAAACTAGAAATATGATCATTACCTCTTCTACGAACCAAAGAAACTAAAATAGCCAACCCTAAAGCCCCCTCACAAACAATAAAAACAAGAAAAACCAAAATAAAAAAATAAGAAAAACTATAAATATACAAAAAATTAAATAAGCTAAGATACAAACATATGGATAAAAACTCCAAACTTAACAAAGTTAACAAAAGATGCTTACGTATAGAACAAAAAGTCAATAAACCAGAAAAAAATATAAAATAAAGAAGAAAATAAAAAAAGTCATTAAACACAAGTTTTAATAGTTTAAATATAAAACAATGATCTTGTAAATCATAAATAGAGATAATCTTTAAAACTTCAGTAAAGAGCAAACACACATCATTAATCCCCAAAATTAATATTTTTAAATTAAACTACTTACTGATATTATAATAATGATAATGTCATTTATCGCTAGATCAATTTTCCCCCTAATAAAACATCCATTAAGAATAGGATTAACATTAATTGTACAAACTATTATTATTAGAATTATTAGAGGAATAATAGTAAATATATTCTGATTCTCATATATTCTAGTCATAACAATCATTAGAGGAATATTAATCCTATTTATTTACATGGCTAGAGTGGCATCAAACGAAAAATTCCAGTCATCTATAAAAATTATATATTACGCTATTCTCGTCTTATCTCTATCCACAATCCTCTCCTTTTTAGTGGATAATATAGAGATAAAAAAAATATGATCCCCTAAAAAGGAAAGTATTATGGATACTGATTACCCCCTAACACTAGTAAGGATATTTAACCTTGAAAGTATATTTGTCACTATCCTGATAGTTAGATACTTATTATTATGCATGGTGATTGTATCTAACGTTGTAAATGTGCATGAAGGACCCCTGCGAACAAAAAACTAATGAATAAGCCTTTGCGAAAAACACACCCATTAATCAAAATTATCAATGGGTCCTTAATTGATCTTCCAGCACCATCAAATATTTCCTTGTGATGAAACTTTGGCTCTCTATTAAGAATATGTTTAATAATTCAAATCATTACTGGAATCTTTCTAGCTATGCACTATACATGCGATATTGAAATAGCATTTAAAAGTGTAGTACACATCTGCCGTGACGTCAATAACGGATGATTATTACGAAGCCTACACGCTAATGGAGCATCATTATTCTTTATATGCTTATATCTCCACGTCGGACGGGGGGTATATTATGGATCATATAAATTAATTATAACTTGATTTGTAGGAATTATTATATTATTTGTAATTATAGGAACAGCATTCCTGGGGTATGTATTACCATGAGGACAAATATCCTTATGAGGAGCTACAGTAATTACAAATCTACTGTCAGCAATCCCTTACCTGGGAGGGGACCTAGTAAAATGATTATGAGGGGGGTTCTCAGTAGATAATGCTACACTAACCCGATTCTTTACATTACACTTCCTCATACCATTCATTATTGCTGCATTAGTTATAATTCATTTACTATTTTTACACCAAACAGGGTCAAGTAACCCTTTAGGAACAAATCCAAACTTAGATAAAATTCCATTTCACCCATATTTTTCTATTAAAGACCTTATAGGAGCCCTAGTTACACTAATATTCTTCATTATACTTAATCTCCTAGAACCACGACTATTAGGGGACCCCGAAAACTTTATTCCTGCCAATCCTTTAGTAACTCCTGTCCATATTCAACCTGAATGATATTTTTTATTTGCTTATGCTATCTTACGATCAATTCCTAACAAACTAGGAGGAGTGATTGGAATAATAATAGCAATTGCTATTATTGCAATTTTACCGTTTACTAATACAAGAAAATTTCAAGGTAACTCCTTTTATCCCATTAATCAGTTCTTATTCTGAACACTCACAGTCAATATGTTACTATTAACATGAATTGGCGCACGACCAGCCGAAGAACCTTATATTCTTGTAGGACAAGTCCTTACTGTAACATACTTTATATATTTTATTTTAAATCCTATTATACTAAAAATTTGAGACCAACTTACTGAATAGTTAGATAGCTTAAGAAAAGCACATATTTTGAAAATATGAGATAAAAGTTTAATTCTTTTGCTAACTTATAAAATAGTTCACTTAATTTAATGCAATGTTTATCCTATTAAAACAATGAAAACTAACACTCCAATAAAGAATAATAAGTAGTTCAGAGATAAGGGTAAAAAAACCTTTCAGGTTAAATATATAAGTTTATCATAACGATAACGAGGAAAAGTTCCCCGAACCCAAATAAATCTAAAAATAACAAAAGTTATTTTTAAGAAAAAAAAAATTGAATTAACATCACAACCCAAAAACAAAATACAAGTTAAAAGAGATATAAAAATAATATTTATATATTCAGACAAAAAAATAAATGCAAACCCGCCTCTTCTATATTCAACATTAAAACCAGATACAAGCTCTGATTCACCCTCAGCAAAATCAAAAGGAGAACGATTAGTCTCAGCTAAACAAGAAGAAAATCAACAAAAAAACAAAGGCAAGGAAAACCAAATAAATCAAACATAATTCTGATAAATTATAAAATCAATAAAATTAAATCTAAAAATAAAGACAAATAAACAAATCATAATTAAAGCCATTCTCACTTCATAAGAAATGGTCTGAGCAACAGAACGTAAAGCACCTAACAAAGCATAATTAGAATTAGAACTTCAACCAGAAAGAAGAACACCGTAAACACCTATACCTGTACAACATAAAAAAAATATAAAACCAAAATTAAAATTATAAATATTCATAAAATAAGGAAATAAAACCCATAAAACTATAGATAAAATCAACATAAACACAGGAGAAAAATAATAAACTAAAAAATTAGATATATAAGGAAATGTTTGTTCTTTAAAAAATAATTTGATACCATCAGAAAAAGGTTGAAGCAGTCCTATAAAACCTACCTTATTAGGACCTTTACGCAACTGAATATAACCAAGAACCCTACGTTCTAGCAAAGTTACAAAAGCAACAGAAATTAAAATAAAAATAACTATAATTAAGTAATAAATTAAGAACACTACTATTTGTAAAAAAATTACATAAATAAATCCTAAATTTACCGCACTAATCTGCCAAAATAGTAATATTAATCAATAAAAAAAGATTATCCCCTATAATTGGTCCTTTCGTACTAAATTATAGTTAAACTATTATAGATAGAAACCGACCTGGCTTACGCCGGTCTGAACTCAGATCATGTAAAAAATTAAAGGTCGAACAGACCTAGTAATTAAACGGCTACGCCTAATACTTATTTTAATCCAACATCGAGGTCGCAAACTCCCTCATCGATAAGAACTCTCCGAGAAAATTACGCTGTTATCCCTAAGGTAACTTAATCTTATAATCAATAATAATGGATCATCTAAACACTAATTAATGAATTATATAAACAGGAGTTATAAAATTCCTGCAATCACCCCAACCAAATAAATAATTTAATTAAATAACTAATAAATATAACTAAATAATCTAATTAAATTAAATATAAAGATCTATAGGGTCTTCTCGTCCCATAAATAAATTTTAGTCTTTTAACTAAAAAGATAAATTACAATATTAAGAATGAAGAAAGAATATACCTCGTCCGACCCTTCATACTAGCCCTTAATTAAAAGACAAATGATTATGCTACCTTAGCACGGTTAAAATACCGCGGCCATTAAAAAAGATTCATTGGGCAGGCCAAATCTTATATAAATTATACAAAAGAACATGTTTTTGTTAAACAGGCGAGTATAATATTTGCCGAATTCCTACACTCTAAATATCAAATATACTAATTTAATCATTATCACAAACAATATTAAATTAATTGAATTATTTCAGTATAAATCTAAATTAATAAAAAATAAAATGAATGGAAAAATAATCTATAACGAACTTTATTGATGGCTGATTCTAAGCCTACAATATTTACAAAAAAAATTATAATTATAGAAATAAAACCCGAGCTTATCCCCGAGAATCTTAGAACATTAAAACAAATTAAATTAAATATTAAAAATGTCAATTAATAATCCTAAATTAAATTTAATTCCTGAAAAACCAGATATTTAAAGACGAATAACTTTTCGTTACTAAAATAGGATAATCAATAATTATGTCACATTAACTAACACCCTATTTTATCTCCTTCAATTTCGGGAAAATTATATAAATAATAAAATTTAATCAACCCTGATACAAAAGGTACATCAAATTAAAACTACTTATATTCAATTAAAAGTAATCCTACACAGTACAATTAGCTATAATTAAAAAAATTAATTCAGTAAACCCTACTTAAAAATAAGTTATTTCTAATAAAATAAAAAATATAAAAAAATAAATAAACTAATAACCTCAAATTAAGTTGAATTGCACAACTGAATTATTAATGTAAATAATAACGCTACTATAGCTTTAATTTGAAATCTTTCTAGGCCCACCTTCAGGTTGGCCTACTTTGTTACGACTTATCTCATCATAATAATGAGAGTGACGGGCGATGTGTGCATAATATAGAGCCTTAATCATAATTGCTTATTAACAACTATTACTTTCAAATCCATTTTCAAAATATATATTCCATATATTTATCCATAAATACATTTATTGTAACCCATCTCTTCCTTAATACTGCTGCACCTTGACCTGACATTAAACTCATAAAGATTTAAGAAAATATTCTAATAAAACACTCAATGACAGAGGTATACAAGCTAAAATAAGGTAAAATTAATCGTGGATCATCAATTACAGGACAGGTTCCTCTGAAAGGACTAAATTACCGCCAAATTCTTTTAATTTAAAGAACATATCTATTAATACTAAGAAAAATTAACAATCCATAATAATAGGGTATCTAATCCTAGTCTTACAATGGAATTTCATATTTAAATCAGAATAACTTCAAACTATTATTAAAATTAAGATTTCACCCAAAAAATTAAAAATTACAATTCACAAAATTCTAAATCTTAAATATAGTCCCTGATAAAGATCGTTTACTCCCGTTGTATAACCGCGACTGCTGGCACAACTTTAGTCAGAATTATTAATGATTACCTAAATCTTAGTTCCCTAAAATATTAAAATTAAAAACTGCGAACACCAAAAACTTAATCATTAAGAAAGTTAAATTACACAAATATTTGCATGTTCAACCACCAAAAAACGAACTTTTAAGCCAGAATCAAACTCTTATTAACTTTAAACTAGATTAAGCTGAACTATGCAACTAAACTATTGATACACCAATAACGCCAACGATGGCTTTAATCTAAAAATTGAAATTTCCCAAAAAATGGAATTTTCGAGAAAATCTTGAATTTTCGCAAATTTCCCAAAAAATGGAATTTTCGAGAAAATCTTGAATTTTCGCAAATTTCCCAAAAAATGGAATTTTCGAGAAAATCTTGAATTTTTACTTAATTTTACGAAAATTGATTCAACGGAACATATCGAATATACCCCCCTCCCTAACGGTCCCGGGGCCCTTTGACGCCTAATCCATAGATTTCTGCTCCATTAAATATTTTCGTAATACAATCCTTACACAACATACATAATTAACCTGGTTATCTGGTTAGAACTAACCCTTAAATAACTAACGTTGAATTAGATTTGCGTTATTAACCCTATTCATTCCTACAACGGAATTCATATAGAAGCTTTAGCTGATTAACCGATATAACTAATATTGATTATCTGACTCTAGAGTGTCCCCTATTAGGAAATATTTACTATACCCATAGGTTCTTTTATCCCGTATACTACACTTCGCCCTTATTTCCTTCCATAGCTCTCTAACAGTGATCCCTAAATAGTCTCATACCCGGAGATGGGGGGGGGGGGTTCGCATGCCTTTACATACAGAATTAAATCATTAATATCAAAAATTAATAATTCAATATAAAATACATAATTTATTAATTGTGAATAAAAATTAATTTAAATAAAATAATTAAAATTTTTATCTTGTGTACCACCACATTCAAAAGAATAAAAGATAAAATTAATAAAAACCCAAATAAATTAATTTGTGTACCACCACATTCAAAATTAAAAATATATATTTATTTTAAAAAATTAAGATTCTGGAACGTAAACGTGCCATACTTAACTTTAAACTAGATTAAGCTGAACTATGCAACTAAACTATTGATACACCAATAACGCCAACGATGGCTTTAATCTAAAAATTGAAATTTCCCAAAAAATGGAATTTTCGAGAAAATCTTGAATTTTCAAAAATTATGTATTTAATCAAAAAAATTAAGATCACGGAACATTAATGGACTACTAGTTAAAAGAAAAATGCAAACAATAACCAGGCAAATCAATGAGAGAAAGCCCTAGAGACATGTACCAATCAAATAATGTTCTTAACTAAGAATAAAATAAAATCCAAAATTATCCGATACATGAATTTGCATTAATTGACCATCAATGAGATAAGAGAGTCGTTCCATATAAAGCTAAATCAAATATATAACAAACTTGAACCCCTGAGGGAAAAAAGGGGTTCTGTAATATGTAGGTAT